TTTGAAAATGCTATACGAAATGAAATGTCACAATATTTTTTTTATCCATCAAAAAGTGATGGAAAACCAAAAATGTCTTTTACATATCTACCTAGTTTAGCCACTTTTTCAGAAAGGATCGAACTCCATATAGACAAATTAGTCTCCGAAGAATCTTATTATTCCTTTTATACTGACAATGAAAAAAGAAGATACCATTTAAGTAACGAATTACTAATTCGAATCAAAGCCCTAGAAAAAGGATTTCCTCTTTTAGATATAATCGATAAAAAGATCAGATTATGTAATGATAATAATCAAAATGTATATTTGCCCAAAACTTGTGATCCTTTTTTAAATGGACCATATCGAGGAACAATTAATTCTCATAAAACCCTAACTCAAGAAAAATATTTAATAAATACAATTTATCAACTACTTATTAATAATTTGAATGATTTGAATCTTAAAAAAATAAAAAATAAATATATAAGGGATTACCTTGAATTTGATACTCAATTATTTTTCAATTTTATAGGTAATTCGTTGTACTCAATCAATCAATTTTTCTTTGAACCGATATCCATTTTTATTTTAAGAAAAAAAGACTTATTAACGAGACAAACAAAAGCGGATTTACTATTTAAAAACCAAGAAAAATTGGAATTCGATGAAGTTAAAAATGATTTTATTGGAATAGAAGAAATTAGTAAAAAGATTCCTAAATGGTTGTACAAATTGAGCAATGGTTACAGACAAGAAGAACTTTTTGGAGAAGAATCTAGCATAAATGATGGAATTCGATCAAGAAAAAGTAAATACCTAATAATTTATACTGATCTTGATGACGATTACAATGAGGCTATCAATACAATTAAAAAGAATGAGCAAGAAGAAGCAATAATATTACTAGATTACTTACCACAATCCGATTTTAATCATGATCTAATCAGAGGAGCTATGCGTGCTCAAAGACGTAAAATGATTACGTTGAAACTTCTTCAAGCCAACGCGCATTCTCCACTTTTCTTTGATCGAATAGAGAAAACCTTTTTTTTTTATGCTTCTGAAATGAAGAATTTACTCTTTAACAATTTTGTGAGAAAAGACGAAGAATACAAAAAGTTATACCTTGACGAAGAAAAAAACAAAAAAAACAAAAAGATAGAAGAATCTATAGAAATAGCAGAAGCTTGGGAGAATATTCCATCTGCCCAAACAACAAGAAGTTTATTATTATTAGCTCAATCCTTTATTAGGAAATATATGGTATTTCCCTCTTTAATAATAATTAAAAATCTTGGCCTTATCCTATTATTACAAACCCCTGAATGGGCAGAAGATTGGAAAGATTGGAATCGAGAAATGCATATTAAATGCACTTCTACGGGTCTTCAATTATCAGAAAATGAATTCCCAATCAATTGGTTAACAGAAGGTATGCAAATAAAGATTCTATTTCCTTTCCGACTTATTCTATGGCGAAAAGGGAAAAAAGAAATTCTACTTAAAAATACAATTAAAGAAAAAAATGATTCTTTTTTTTTAACAGTTTCTGGAATGGAAACCGAAGTTCCTTTTGGAAGTCCTCGAAAACAGTCTTCCTTTTTAAACAAAGAACTCAAAAAAATCATTAGAAAAATACAAAAAAAGATTGTGCTATTTTTTAAAAAACAAACCAAATCAAAATGGATAACCAAAAAAACTATAATTATCAAAAAAATAATACAAAAATTTGATAAATTAAAACCCTTTTCATTATTTGAATTGGTAAAAATACAAATATATGAACCAATTAATAATAAAAAAATAAAAGAGTTAAAGACCGATCAGAAAGTGAGTAATGAACCCATTGTTGGATCCCAATCCATAACTGAACTGTCCTTAATAGAAAATAATAATAAAGATGCTTTTGCTCGAACAAGAATAATGCAAAATAAAATAAAACAAATTCAAAAAGATAAAGAAAAACTCACTAAATATAATAAAAAATCCAACAAAAAAATGTGGAAAATAATAACAATAATAAAATATATATATATAAGATTAATCCGTAAATTAAATTACTTTATAAAATCATTGAGTTATAAAAGCTATATAAATATTCTTTTACTTGGAATCCATTTTGATGATATCAATTTACCAATTTTTGGTAAATCAATAAAAAAATGGAGTAATAAAATCCGTTCCGTGAACAACCAAGAAAAAAGGGATAACAAAAATAACAAAACAAAAACAATTGTTCCTACTAAAAGAAGGGAATTTTATAACACCTATATTGGTAATAATAACGTTTTTTTTGACTTATCCGATTTGTCCCAAGCATATGTGCTTTACAAATTATTGCAAACCCCATTACTTAATAATTTTCATTTTATATCTCTAATTTCAGATCAAGGAATTTACAAATTTCTGAAAGATAAAATCAAAGATTTTTTTATTGCGCAAACAATACTTGATTATGATTTCAACCATAATAAAATGATTAAGTATAAAATAATAGAATGGAAAGACTGGTTCAAAGCCCATTATCCATACAACTTACTTAATAAACCATGGAGAAAAAAAATAAAAAAGAACAAGAGTAAAGATTATACAATAAAAAATATATATTCCATTTCATTGGATTTATATAAAAAAAAAAAGAACTCATTAACTTCTTCCCTAAAAACGGATAACTCTGCAAAAAATTCATTACCAAGTCAAAAAGATAAATTAAGAAAAAGTTACAATTATAATCTTCTATCATATCAATATATAAATTGGAGTTGTGCAACTAAAAATAACTTTACTATTTATGAGTCACTAAATAGAGACAGCACTATTGATCGAAAAGAAAAAGGTCTGAGTGATACCTATCAAAATAATTTGGATAGAAAATTATTTGATTATAAAATGATTTATTTTTTGACTGCGACTTTTCAAAATAGAAACTCATTTGATGGAAATAATGATTTTTTTAATTGGATGGGATTGAATCAAGAGAAAATACATGATAATGTATCAACCATCCCATCTTTGTTTTTTAAAGAAGTTATACCACTTTTTTATGCATATCAAAAGAAACCGTGGCTTTTACCAAACCAATCACTTCTTTTTGATGAAAAAAATATATCAGCTAATGAAAAGATACATGTTCAATTAGAAAATGACAATCAAGAAAACTTACTAAATATGTCACTTTCAGAAAAAGAAATAAAAAAAAAATATATGGAAGAAGATTATATAATCAAAGACATTCAAAAAAGTAAAAATAAAAAGATAAACCAACGGAATAAAAAAAAAGAAACAGAACTGGATTTTTTCCTTCAAAAAGACTTTCTTTTTCAGTTAAGATGGAATAATAACTTATTTACCCAAAGAATGATGGATAATATCCAAATATATTGTCTTTTACTTAAACTTCCAAATCCAAAAGAAGTTGTTATATCTTCAATTCACAGAGGGGAGGTAGATTTTGATATAATGTTGATTCAGAATAAGTTTTATCTTACTGAATTAATCGAAAAAGGGATATTCTTTATTGAGCCTATTTGTTTATCTCAAATAAGAGATAAACAATTTCTTATATATCAAATTCTAACTATTTCATTGACTAATAAAAACCAGTCCCACAAAAATAAAAATATAAAAAACATACAAAAATGCCATATCAATAAAGAAAACCTGGAGAAAAGAATTCTACTACCTAATAATATGCTCATAAATGAAGACAAAAGGGATTACCATTTTATCTTTTATGAAAATATGCTATCTTACCAACGTCGTCGAGAATGGAGAATATTAAATTGTTTCAATTTCTATACTTTGAATGATATAGACTTTGTAAATGAAAAGAACAGAAGAAACTATAAAAAAAAACTTTGTTTCAATTTGTTAAATGAAAATGCAGATCTTAATATAAATATTGAGAAAAATCCATTCCTGAAATGCAGATTTTTTCTTTGGCCTAATTATAGATTAGAAGATTTAGCTTGTATGAATCGCTATTGGTTTGATACGCAAAAGGGTATTCATTTTAGTATGTTAAAGATACATATGTATCCACAATTATAGAATTACGCAATTTATCATTTATTATGGATTAACCAATTTATGTAATGAAGAACCCTTTTTAAAAAAAGAAGAATGTAGTGTACGTGTATACTTTGTTTCATTTACATAAAAGATAGCTATTTCATAGTCTATTCAATTCACTTTCTACGTAAATAGATGCTAATTGTTTCCTTACTAACATAACATATTATACTTCCTATCCAAATCAAATCCAAAATTTGATTTGGATGGAGGAACAAAGTAATATATGAATAACTCATAAGAATAACTTGAATAACTAAAAAAGTATCTATTGAAAATATTACAAATTAAATAATTCATCACTTCAACAAATTGTAATAAACAAAATAAATGACCTCAGCTATTTCTTAGTAATTGAAACAATGAAAGAAAAAACCAAGGACAGTATAAAAATTACTTTATTTTATTTATATTTATGATCAAAAGTATATTTAGTTCCATTATTTCACAAGAAGAAAAAGAAGTAAAAATAAATTCTATTGAATTCCAAGTATTGAGTTTCACCAATAGGATAAGAAGAATAACTTCACATTTGAAATTACACAAAAAAGATTTTCTATCACAAAGAGGTTTACGAAAAATATTGGGAAAAAGACAACGATTGTTAGGTTATTTATCAAAAAAAAATGAAGTACGTTATAAAAAAGTAATTAATCAATTAGGTATTCGAGAATTAAAAACACGTTAATGTCATTATTTATTTTTTAGGATGCAATTATTTTCTTTTTATCATTTTATAATAAGTTTCTGAAATAAATTTATGAAATAATAAATTAAGGAATAAAATATATGATTTTACCTAGTACAAGAGACGAGTTAATGATCGTAAATATGGGTCCTCAACACCCCTCAATGCATGGCGTTCTTCGACTGATCATTACTCTCGACGGGGAAAATGTTATTAATTGCGAACCCATATTGGGCTATTTACACAGGGGAATGGAAAAGATAGCGGAAAATCGAACAATTATACAATATCTCCCTTATGTAACACGATGGGATTATTTAGCTACTATGTTCACCGAAGCAATAACAGTAAATGCACCAGAACAGTTAGAAAATGTTCAAGTACCTCAAAGAGCTAGCTATATCAGGATAATCATGTTGGAATTGAGTCGCATCGCTTCTCATTTGTTATGGCTTGGACCTTTTATGGCGGATATCGGTGCACAGACTCCCTTTTTCTATATTTTCCGAGAACGAGAATTGATATACGATTTATTTGAAGCTGCTACAGGTATGCGAATGATGCATAATTATTTTCGCATTGGAGGCGTAGCTTCGGATTTACCTTATGGATGGTTAGATAAATGTTTAGATTTTTGTAATTATTTTCTACGAGGAATTGTTGAATATGAAAAACTTATTACGCATAATCCTATTTTTTTGGAACGAGTTGAAGGAATAGGTATTATCAGTGAGGAAGAAGCATTAAATTGGGGTTTATCAGGACCTATGTTACGCGCTTCTGGAATACCCTGGGATCTTCGTAAAATAGATACTTATGAATGTTACAATGAATTCGATTGGGAAGTTCAATGGCAAAAAGAAGGAGATTCATTAGCCCGCTATTTAATACGAATTGGAGAAATGCGAGAATCCATAAAAATAATTCAACAAGCTCTCGAAGGAATTCCTGGGGGACCTTATGAAAATTTAGAAATCCGGCGCTTTGATAAAACGAACACGAGCCTTTTTGAATGGAATGACTTTGATTATAGATTTATAGGTAAAAAACCTTCACCTAATTTTGAATTATCAAAACAAGAACTTTATGTGAGAGTAGAAGCTCCAAAAGGGGAATTAGGGATTTATTTGATAGGAGATAATAGTGTTTTCCCTTGGAGATGGAAAATTCGTTCCCCAGGCTTTATCAATTTGCAAATCCTTCCTGAACTCGTTAAAAAAATGAAATTGGCCGATATCATGACAATATTAGGTAGTATAGATATTATTATGGGAGAAGTCGATCGTTGAAATGATAATTGATACAACAGAAATGCAAACTATCCATTCTTTTTTCCAATTGGAATTTTTAAAAGAAGTCTATGGACTAATATGGATTGTACCTATTTTTATCCTGATATTGGCAATCACTATCGAAGTATTAGTTATTGTTTGGTTAGAGAGAGAGATATCGGCAGCTATACAACAGCGTATTGGACCTGAATACGCGGGTCCTCTGGGTATTCTTCAAGCTATAGCAGATGGGATTAAGTTACTTTTAAAAGAAGATATTTTACCATCTCGAAGTGATATTCGTTTATTTAGTGTCGGACCATCTATAGCAATTATATCTATTCTATTAAGTTATTTAGTAATTCCGTTTGGGTATCGTGTTATTTTAGCGGATTTCAGTATAGGTGTTTTTTTATGGATTGCTTTTTTGAGTATTGCTCCTCTTGGTCTTCTTATGTCAGGGTATGGATCAAATAATAAATATTCTTTTTTAGGTGGTTTACGAGCTGCTGCTCAATCCATTAGTTATGAAATACCATTAACGTTATGTGTTTTATCAATATCTCTACGTGTGATTCGTTAGAATAGTAACTATTCTTTTTCTTTTTTTATAAATAATAAATTCAATATATTGAATAGATATTTATGGATTCAAGATTTATTTAAGTTCTTTACTTAAACTGGATAGTTATATGAGTGAAAAAAAGAACGACCTATTCATTTGTAGTTAAAAAAATGCTCATTCCCTATGTACAAGAATGAAATTTGTGTAAACTTTTTATCCCAAGATCTTTTGAATAATATCTTGAAGCGGATACAAAAAAAATCTCAATTGTATAAATTGTCTACTAAAATCTCTTTTATATTATGGGGGATCAATCAAAAAAAGTAAGTGAGCGGTTAGAAAAACAAAAGTACATAACAGATTCGTAATGAAGATAATGTAAGATATCAAATATTTTTCTGTACAAAAAGAATCATAATAAGGACTTGAAATTAGTAGAAATTATCAAGAAGTACTTCCTTACGGTTCCAATCTAGAGTATATTTCTGCTCACTTATTGAATAAATAACTATCAAGAACGAATTAATTCTTTATTTTGTAAGGTATTCTTTAAGAAAGAGAAACAGGAAAAAATAAATCAAATGAAGAATAAATAAAAATTCCTACGTTTTGACTATTTTGATTTTGATTCCTATACATAATGTTATAATCATTCTTAGTAATGATAATAAAACAATTATTTATTAATTGCTTACTATAAAAAGATAAAAAGTATTTTATTGAAAAATTAAGTTATTACTAAAAATATACATCTTCATTATAAAGTATGAGATCCATTCGGAAGTATCCTTTTCTATAACGGACAGAATTGCATTGGTCGCCCTTTTGATGTTGATATTTATTCTATCTTTGAACAAATACACTTAGAATAGGGAAAATAGTTTATATGAGTTGTTTTGACCATAGAGAAGCCGTATGAGATGAAAATCTCATGTACGGTTTTGAAATAGCGATGATCAAATGAATTTTATCCTCGACTATGATTATCTAACAGTTCAAGTACAGTTGATATAATTGAAGCACAGTCAAAATATGGTTTTTGGGGATGGAATCTATGGCGTCAGCCTATAGGGTTTATTATTTTTATAATTTCTTCTTTAGCTGAATGTGAAAGATTGCCTTTTGATTTACCAGAAGCAGAGGAAGAATTAGTGGCAGGTTATCAAACCGAATATTCAGGTATCAAATATGCTATATTTTATCTTGCTTCTTATTTAAACTTATCAGTTTCTTCATTGTTTGTAACAATTCTCTACTTAGCTGGATGGAATTTACCTATTCTGTACACGTTGATTCCTAATTATGATATTTTTGGAAAAAATAAAATGGGAGAAGTTATCGGAATAACAATCAGTATTGCTATTACGTTAGCTAAATCTTTTTTGTTTCTCTTTATTTCCATCACAACAAGATGGACTTTGCCCAGGATGAGAATGGATCAATTGTTAAATCTTGGATGGAAATTTCTTTTACCTATTTCTCTGGGTAATTTATTATTAACAACTGCTTTCCAACTTGTTTCACTATAACTATTTTGATAAATAAAAAAATTGTTTTCATTTTTCAAAAAATAAGAGAAAGAAACATCCAATTATTGATATATCTTTCTGACATGTTTCCTATGATAACTGGATTCATTAATTATGGCAAACAAACAATACGAACTGTAAGGTATATTGGTCAAAGTTTTATAATTACTTTATCTCACACAAATCGTTTACCTATAACTATTCAATATCCTTATGAAAAATCCATCACAACAGAACGTTTTAGGGGTCGAATTCACTTTGAATTTGATAAGTGTATTGCTTGTGAAGTATGTGTCCGTGTATGCCCAATAAACCTACCCGTTGTAGATTGGCAATTGGAAAGAGATATTAAAAAGAAAAAATTGCTTAATTATAGTATTGATTTTGGAATTTGTATATTTTGTGGTAACTGTGTTGAATATTGTCCAACAAATTGTTTATCAATGACTGAAGAATATGAACTTTCTACTTATGATCGTCATGAACTGAATTATAATCAAATTGCTTTAGGTCGATTACCAATTTCAGTAGTTGAGGATTATACAATTGAAACAGTGAAAAATTCCACTCCAATAAAAATATATAAATAGAAATCCATTGATTAAAGAATTTATATTGATTACGAGAATGGATTAGATAAAATCAGAGTAAATAATTCAGTACTATTTTTCTTAGTGAATAACAACAAAAAATAACTAATAAGTAAGTAAATTACTATTTATTTCATTTTTCATTTTACAATTTTATTGGTTTTATAAATAAAAGAACTCTTGATTGGATTTTTTCAAAATTTCTAATATATTTCTTTTTATTTGGATATAATCAAAAAATATTTCAGGTTCAAATAACTTTTAAAAGTAGTATCCACCCCAAACCCTTATTTGTATTTTTTTACATTAATTATATTGTAATTTCAGGCAATTAATATATCCTAAATAAAAAAAAGCCAAGAGACAATATATAAAATATATAAGTAAATAGTCATTTTCCTCAACTAATTAGTAAGTTCACGAAATAGTGAAAATGATTTCTTTTTTTACCTAATGGATTTACCTGGACCAATACATGATCTTTTTGTACTATTTCTGGGATCAGTTCTTTTATTAGGAAGTCTGGGAGTAGTACTATTTAACAATCCCATTTACTCTGCTTTTTCTTTGGGATTGGTTCTTATTTGTATATCTTTATTTTATATTTTATCAAATTCTTACTTTATAGCTGCTGCACAACTCCTTATCTATGTAGGAGCTATCAATATTTTAATTATATTTGCTATAATGTTCATGAATGGTTCGGAATATTCTAATAATTCTTATTTTTTTACCTTTGGAAATGGAATAACTTCGTTGATTTGTATAACTATTTTTTTTTCATTGCTAGCTACTATACAAAATACATCTTGGTACGGAATTATTTGGACTACACGATCAAACCAAATTATAGAACAGGATCTCAGAAATAGCATTCAACAAATAGGAATTCATTTATCAACAGATTTTTTTCTTCCATTTGAACTAATTTCTATAATCCTTTTAATTTCTTTGATAGGTGCAATTACTATGGCTCGGCAATAAAGAAGACTTAACCTGGGACAAAATGATTAACATTTCCCATTTTGAATTAGATAACTAATTCTTTTGTTCATCCCTTTTTCAATATTTTAGGGGTAAATTATACATAGTTTTTGCAATAACCATTTTACACTTTTGTATAATGACTTTTATTTGTTCTAATCGATTGAATGCTTTTTCCTATTTTAATAAATAGAAATTAATAAGGAGTTTGCTAATGATGTTTGAATATTTACTTTTTTTGAGTGCCTATTTATTTTCTATAGGTATCTATGGATTGATTACAAGTCGAAATATGGTAAGAGCAATTATGTGTCTTGAGCTTATACTAAATTCGATTAATATGAATCTCGTAACGTTTTCTGATATATTTGATAATTGTCAATTAAAGGGTAACATCTTTTCCATATTTGTTATAGCCATTGCAGCTGCGGAAGCAGCTATTGGGTTGGCTATTGTTTCCTCGATTCATCGTAATAGAAAATCCACTCGTATTAATCAATCTAATCTATTGATTAATTAAGGATAATTATTATATTATTTTTATTCAAAATAGATTAAGATAGGAATTCATAATAATAAGAATAATCTTTTACTAAATTGTGCTATCTACTCTATTTTAAACGATTTTCTAGTCCTATAATTGTTATATTTGTTTTGCTATAGCTATAATAATAACATATTAGTAATTCATTTATGGTTCACTTATTATTTATTAGGTATTAGAATAGATAATTTTAAAAATAGCCTTGATTGACTATTTTTTCTTAATAGATAATTTTTTGATATTTATATTTATATTCAATTGAATATTACACTTGGTCCATCCAATTCTTTGATAATTTTCATTGACATGTAATAATTACATAATTCTATTGACATTTTCTAACTTTTTATCGCAAAAAGATATCAAAATATCTTGATTGTTCAAATTAGCGTTAACCACTGCTTCATCTGGTAAGTTACAAAGATGAATATATATATATATATATAATATATAATCCTAATCATATCATTATGATAGTTCTTTTTTCTATCATTTTTGTAATGTATTTTTCCTTTTTATTTGTGAAATTTACCAGATCGAAGATTTTTATGTTAAAAATCCAATTTTATAAATACCATGTCACATTCAGTCAAAATTTATGATACCTGTATAGGATGTACTCAGTGTGTACGAGCTTGTCCCACAGATGTATTAGAAATGATACCTTGGGACGGGTGTAAAGCTAAACAAATTGCTTCTGCACCAAGAACAGAGGACTGTGTTGGTTGTAAAAGATGTGAATCCGCTTGCCCAACAGATTTTTTGAGTGTCCGTGTTTATTTAGGATCGGAAACAACTCGAAGTATGGCTCTACCTTATTGATCTATTAAAAATAAAAAAGCTTTAATTAAATAATTAAATAAAAAAGCCTGTACTTGATAAAATCTATTTATCGAGCACGGGCTTTTCTGATCAGAATCAGAAATGCATTTTTTCTTTCTTTATCACTTTATCATGAGTTATTTTCCTTGGTTAACAATACTTGTTATTTTTCCTATATTTGCGGGTTCTCTAATTTTCTTATTTCCACAGAGAGGAAATAAGGTGCATAAATGGTATGCAATATGCATATGTTTAGTAGAACTTCTTCTAATGACTTATGTTTTTTGTTATCATTTCCAATTAGATGATCCATTAATACAATTAAAGGAAGATTCAAAATGGATAGATATTTTTGATTTTCATTGGAGACTTGGAATTGATGGACTTTCGATAGGACCCATTTTATTGACAGGATTTATCACTACTTTAGCTACTCTAGCGGCTTGGCCAGTGACTCGAAATGCGCGATTATTTTATTTTTTAATGCTAGCAATGTACAGTGGTCAAATAGGTTTATTTTCTTCTCGAGATCTTTTACTTTTTTTCATTATGTGGGAGTTAGAATTAATTCCTGTTTACTTACTTTTATCTATGTGGGGAGGAAAAAAACGTCTTTATTCAGCTACAAAATTTATTTTATATACTGCAGGGGGTTCCCTTTTTTTCTTAATGGGAGTTTTTGGTATGAGTATATATGGGTCCAATGAACCAACATTAGATTTTGAAAGATTAATTAATCAATCTTATCCTGTAGGATTGGAAATACTATTGTATTTTGGTTTTCTAATTGCTTATGGTGTCAAATTACCAATTATACCTCTACATACATGGTTACCTGATACTCATGGAGAAGCACATTACAGTACATGTATGCTTTTAGCTGGAATCCTATTAAAAATGGGAGCATATGGATTAATTCGAATTAACATGGAATTATTACCTCACGCTCATTACGTATTCTCTCCCTGGTTGGTAATAATAGGTACGGCACAAATAATATATGCAGCTTCAACTTCTCTTGGTCAAGGCAATTTTAAAAAAAGAATAGCTTATTCATCTGTATCTCATATGGGTTTCATAATTGTAGGAGTTGGTTCTATAACCAATATGGGACTTAATGGAGCTATTTTACAAATGCTTTCTCATGGATTTATTGGTGCTACACTTTTTTTCTTAGCCGGAACGAGTTGTGATAGAATGTATCTTGTTTATCTCGAACAAATGGGAGGAGTATCCATTTATATGCCAAAAAGATTTACTATGTTTAGTAGTTTTGCAATGGCTTCTCTTGCTTTGCCAGGAATGAGTGGTTTTTTTGCAGAATTAGTAGTCTTTTTTGGACTAATCACTAGTCAAAAATATTTGTTAATACCAAAAATAGGAATTACTTTTGTAATGGCGATTGGAATGATATTAACTCCCATTTATTTATTATCCATGTTACGTCAAATTTTCTATGGATACAAGTTATTGAATTTTTCAAAGTCTACATTTTTTGACTCTGGACCCCGAGAACTCTTTATTTCCATTTGTATTTTTTTACCAATAATAGGAATCGGCATGTATCCGGATTTTGTTCTTTCCTTATCGATTGACAAGGTACAAGCCATAGTATTAAATTATTACTATTAATTACATGTCTAATGCTTGAGTTTTATTACGGAATTTTCATCTTTTTTGTTATTTCATTGAACTAGTTGTTTTTATTGCATAATAAACAAGAAAGAAAAGATACGGAAAATCAAATATGAATCCAATTTAGGGGTATATCGTATTTTTGAGAACCATTTGAATCAATCAATAGTTCAGTCAAATGGTTCTCAAAAATGGTAACAAAACTGTTAGTAAATAGAAATATATTTTCTTATTTTATGTATTTCCATTGAGTGAGTCAATTTTGTAGTAACGTAAATGACCCATAACTATGTAGACCTATTTCTAATAAATTGATACCAAAATAGCATATCCAAATTATAAGGAATCCCATAAACGCAACAAGTGCCGAATTGATACCTTTCCAATTGTTATTTTTTCTAGTATGTAAATAAATTGCAAATGTAGCCCAAGTAATAAATGCCCAAGTTTCTTTTGGATCCCAGTTCCAATAGGACCCCCATGCCTCATTAGCCCATACTGCTCCACATAGAATACCTATAGTTAAAAAAATGAACCCAAGACTAATGAAACGATAACTCCAATAATCTAAACGCTCGGTTATTTGATATTTGTGATAATTTAAAAGTGAAGAAACGGAAACCTTTTTAAAAACTTCAGAATTAATCTGAAGTTTTTTTCTAAATTGAATGACTAGAAAGGAAACTGATAATAATGATCCACATAAAAGAGTTGCATAACTTAATAACATCATACTTACATGCATCATTAACCAGTGAGATTGGAGAGCAGGTACTAAAATTGTGGATTGGTGCATTCCTTTGAAAAGACTTGATGTAGAAAAGCTTTGAATACAAATGATACTTGGGGCAATTATTGTACTTAAATAGGTTTTACTATTTTGTTTTTGTATCTTTTGAATTAGATAAATAATGGCCAAACTAAATGAAAGAAACATTAATGATTCATACAGATTGCTTAATGGTAAATGTTCTAAAGAAATCCAACGAAAAAACAATAATCCAAATATAGATAAAAAAAGGGATATCATGCCCCTTTCTGATGAATTATTTAATATCTCTATTTCAAATAAAGTCATCATTTGAATCAGAATAACAATTGCAATAGTTGAAAAAGAGATATGAGTTAATATATGTTCTAAAGTAGAAGATATCATAAAAAGGAAATTACAGTTCTTTTATAGTTATAATATTTTATATATTTTGATTTGATATATTATATATTCTATTGAATATTATATTTAGATTATATGCCGCTACTCGGACTCGAACCGAGATGCTTTAGCACTGCTTCCTAAGAGCAGCGTGTTTACCAATTTCACCATAGCGGCTTTCTTGAACTAAGAATAATTAATTTATCATAAATCGTCAAGATTCTGTATATATAATTATTTTCTATTAATATTATCATGGGCTTTCTTCTATTCTCTATATAGAATAAAATTCCAATTTATAGAATAGTTAATTAAAAGCGTTTTTCCTTAAAAAATAAATTCTTTATGTTTTCTATTCATTTGAATTTATTTTGATCGACATAGAGCAAAATACGGATAACAAATTCTATTTTATTTTATAAAATTATTTATTATACATTATACAATAGAATAGAAAAAGAAAAACCTTTTTCTATTCTATTGTATAATTATTTTAATAAAATAGCAGTATTTACTAAAAAACTTATATCATTTATGGATTTTCATAAAAACCTTATAGAAATATCATTTTCTTGAACAATTTATTTATTTGTTTTTTTGTTGTACAAAAAAGCTTTTTGAATATCCAGTAGAAATGGATTTTGCTAAAGAAAAAGCCTTTACTGCAGCGAAATAACCTTCTTTTTTCCAAATATTTTGGCGAATACGCTTCTTTGACCTAGAACAACGTTTTTTTGGAACGGCCATTTTAAAAGTAATAATTTTTTCTCGTTGTATGTGAAACACATCTTATTTCTTTTTACATTGTTCAAATTCTTTTTTTGTTACGCATAATTCATTTTTTAGTCGTTTTTACTATTTATACTTTATTTCATGCAATTGGGACGTAAACAAAAAAGTTTTATTTTATTGCATAATTTGAAGTATTCTAACATTGCTATAAACCCCATTCTAGATAAAAGGATTCAAATGATCAATTATATTTCATTTAACATATAATTTATTTATTTATTATACTCAAATAAAGCATGATTTTATAATCATGAGTGAGTCAAAAATGAGTGTAAATAAGTATTAGTGAGTTAATAATGAGTGTAAATGTAAAGTATAATATAAAAATATCTATTTTAATTTCAATTTATTATGAAACATTTCTTTTTATAAAATATATATATATCTTTATGGAACATACATATCAATACGCGTGGATAATACCCTTTATTCCACTTCCAGTTACTATTTTAATAGGATTAGGACTTTTAATTTTTCCAAAAGTAACGAAAAGTATTCGTCGCATATGGGCTTTTAATAGTGTCTTACTATTAAGTATAGCTATGGTATTCTCGGCAAGTATTTCTATTTACCAAATAAATCGAAGTTTTATTTATCAATATTTATGGTCGTGGTTGATTCATAATGATTTTTCATTAGAGTTTGGTTATTTGATTGATCCGCTTACTTCTATTCTTTCACTCTTAATTACTACTGTTGGGATTCTGGTTCTTATTTATAGTGACAATTATATGTATCATGATCAAGGATATTTGCGATTTTTTGCTTATCTCAGCTTTTTCAATAGCTCTATGTTGGGATTAGTTACTAGTTCTAATTTAATACAAATTTATATTTTTTGGGAACTAGTTGGAATGAGTTCCTATTTATTAATAGGTTTTTGGTTTACACGACCAATTGCAGCAAGTGCTTGTCAAAAGGCTTTTGTAACTAATCGTATAGGAGATTTTGGTTTATTATTAGGAATAATAGGATTTTATTGGATAACAGGTAGCGTAGAATTTCGCTATTTATTTAAGATAACTGATAATTTAATACAAACTAATGGAGTCAATCCTTTATTTACTACTTTGTGTGCTTCTTTATTATTCTTAGGTGCGGTTGCTAAATCTGCACAATTTCCCCTTCATGTATGGTTACCTGATGCTATGGAGGGTCCCACTCCTATTTCAGCCCTTATACATGCTGCTACTATGGTAGCGGCAGGAATTTTTTTGGTAGCTCGACTTACTCCTCTTTTTATATCTATACCTTATATCATGAATATTATTTCTTTTATAGGGGTATTAACACTACTATTAGGAGCTACTTTGGCTCTTGCTCAAAGAGACATTAAAAGAAGCTTAGCTTATTCCACAATGTCTCAATTGGGTTATATGATGTTAGCTCTAGGTATAGGTTCTTATAGAGCTGCTTTATTTCATTTAATTACTCATGCTTATTCAAAGGCTTTATTGTTTTTGGGATCTGGATCTATTATTCATTCAATGGAACCTGTTGTTGGCTATTCACCAGAAAAAAGTCAGAATCTTTTTCTTATGGGTGGTTTACAAAAATATGTTCCAATTACAAGAATTGCATTCTTAGTTGGTACATTTTCCCTTTGTGGCATTCCACCCTTTGCTTGTTTTTGGTCTAAAGACGAAATACTAAATGATAGTTGGTTGTATTCATCATCCTTTGCAATACTAGCTTGTTTCACCGCAGGATTAACCGGTTTTTATATGTTTAGGGTGTATTTACTTACTTTTGATGGTTACTTACGTGTTAATTTTCAAGATTATAGTAGTAGTAAAAAAAATTATTTTTCATCAATCTCTTTATGGGGGAAAAAAAAATATAATGATGTTCATAAATCTTTTTTTTCATCACCAATAAATAATAGAATTTCCTTTTTTTCACACAAATTATTTAAAATTCATAATAGATTAGATAGAATACTCGACTTTAATAATTACGTTAGAAAAAGGGATACTTTGATATATCCTTATGAATCGGATAATCTTATGTTATTTCCTCTTTCTATATTAGTTTTATTTACTTTGTTTGTTGGATTACTAGGAATACCTTTTTCTCAAGAGGATATATTATCAAAATGGTTAACCCCATTAACAGATGTTTTTTATCAAAATTTTGAACATTCTTTAAATAATGACGAATTTTTACAAAATGCAATTTTTTCACTAAGTATTACACTTTTTGGATTAATCATAGCTTATATTTTTTATGGATCTGCTTATTCTTTCTTTAAAATTTTGTATTTTATTAATTTTTTTGTAACAAGCTGTTCTAAAAAGGTTTTCTTAAACAAAATAACCAATTGGATATATAATTGGTCATATAATCGTGGTTATATAGATCTTTTTTATATGCGAATTTTCACCTTTAGTATAAGAAGACTAACTGAATTAACTGATTTTTTTGATAAATATATAATTGATGGAATAACAAATGGAGTTGGTGTTGCTAGCTTTTTTATAGGAGAAGGGATTAAATATATAGGTGGTGGACGCATATCTTCTTATTTATTTTTTTATTTTTCTTATGTATCACTATTTCTAATAATAAGATTCTTCGGAGACTAATTTGTCTATATGGAGTTCGATCCTTTCTGAAAAAGTGGCTAAACTAGGTAGATATGTAAAAGACATTTTTGGTTTTCCATCACTTTTTGATGGATAAAAAAAATATTGTGACATTTCATTTCGTATAGCATTTTCAAATTGATCCTTTTTTATTTTGATATAGCGCAATGGGCGATTCCATCGTTGATAATCGAAAAGAAAAGTAATGAAAGGTTTTTCAAACCAGAAAAGAATCTTTTCCTTTTGTTCTTCTGTAACTAATTCCCCATTATATTGATACCCATTA